TTAAAAATAAGCTAAATTAAGCTTTTGGGCTCATACCTCAAATATAAAGGAAATACCTTTTTTTTAAAAATAAAGTGCCTGATTAAAGGATTATTCTGATAGGATAAATTAAGTAGATTTCCTACCTTTATTATATTTTATAGAATTAAACTATATCTAATAATATCAAAAATTATTGTGCATCTTACACTAAAATATAATTAATTAATAAAGAATTGATAATCCTATTAAATATTATTTTATTATTTTAAATTTTTTTTATATTAAATTCCAACAAAATATTTTTTTTATTTATTTTATTTTTTAGTACTTTAATTTCTATTTCTTCCAATACTTGATTTGGGTGCTGAATTGGATTAGAAATTAATTTATTAAGATTTATTCCATTAATTTCTAATTCTAATAATTTATTAATATCTGAAGCATCTTTAAAATATTTTCTTACTCAATCTATTGCTTCAATTAATTTCTTATTTATTATTTTATTAAAATTAATTATAATAAAAAATTATGAATTAAATAATTTTATTATAATTATAATCAATTCTTCTTTATTAATAAAAATAGGATCTGCACCATTTCATTATTGATTTCCTAACATTATTGAAGGATTAAATTGATTTAATAATTTCATTTTAATAACTTGACAAAAAATTACCCCCATAATTTTATTATCATATTATTTTAATAAAAATTTTTTATATTTAATAATTATTTTTAATGTTATAATTGGAGCGATTGGAGGATTAAATCAAACTTCCTTACGAAAATTAATAGCCTTTTCATCAATTAATAATTTAGGGTGAATAATTTTTTCAATTATAATTAGAGAAAATTTATGATTATTTTATTTTTCCATATATTCATTTTTAATTAGAATTATATGTTTTTTTTTTTATATATTAAATATATTTTTTATTAATCAATTATTTATTAATAATTTAAATTTTATAATTAAAATAAATTTATTAATTAATTTTTTATCATTAGGTGGGTTACCACCATTTATTGGATTTTTACCTAAATGAATTATTATTAATTTTTTAATAATTAATAATTATTATGTAATTACATTTATTTTTATTATAATAAGATTAATTATTATTTTTTTTTATATTCGAATTATTTACTCTTCATTTATATTCAATTATTTAAAAATAAAATGATTAAAAATTCATATTAAAAATAATTTTATATTTTTTATTAATTTTTTATCTTTTATTTCTATCTCGAGAATAATTCTTAGAACTTTTTTATATTTATAAGGTTTTAAGTTAAATTAAACTAATAGTCTTCAAAATTATTTATAAAGAAACTTTCTTTAAGCCTTAGTATTTTATATACTCCTTAAAATTTGCAATTTTATATCATAGTTGAATATAAGACTAAAATATTTAATAAAAGAGATTTATTTCTCGTTAATAAATTTACAATTTATCGCTTACTATCTCAGCCATTTTATTTTAGCGAAAATGACTTTATTCAACAAATCATAAAGATATTGGAACTTTATATTTTATTTTTGGAATTTGAGCTGGAATAATTGGAACTTCTTTAAGATTATTAATTCGAGCTGAATTAGGAACACCTGGATCTTTAATTGGAGATGATCAAATTTATAATACTATTGTAACAGCTCATGCTTTTATTATAATTTTTTTTATAGTAATACCTATTATAATTGGAGGATTTGGAAATTGATTAGTGCCATTAATACTTGGAGCTCCTGATATAGCTTTCCCCCGAATAAATAACATAAGATTTTGATTACTCCCCCCATCTTTAATTCTTCTAATTTCAAGAAGAATTGTAGAAAATGGTGCTGGAACTGGATGAACAGTATATCCACCTTTATCATCTAATATTGCTCATGGGGGAAGATCAGTAGATCTAGCAATTTTCTCACTTCATTTAGCTGGAATTTCATCAATTTTAGGAGCTATTAACTTTATCACAACAATTATTAATATACGATTAAATAATTTATCTTTTGATCAAATATCTTTATTTATTTGAGCTGTTGGTATTACAGCTTTTTTATTATTATTATCTCTTCCAGTATTAGCAGGAGCTATTACTATACTTTTAACAGATCGTAATTTAAATACATCTTTTTTTGATCCTGCGGGAGGAGGGGATCCTATTTTATATCAACATTTATTTTGATTTTTTGGACACCCAGAAGTTTATATTTTAATTTTACCAGGATTTGGTATAATCTCCCATATTATTTCCCAAGAAAGAGGAAAAAAAGAAACATTTGGTTGTCTGGGTATAATTTATGCTATAATAACTATTGGACTATTAGGATTTATTGTTTGAGCTCATCATATATTTACAGTAGGAATAGATATTGATACTCGAGCTTACTTTACTTCAGCAACAATAATTATTGCTGTTCCTACAGGAATTAAAATTTTCAGATGATTAGCTACACTTCATGGAACTCAAATTAATTATAGACCATCTATATTATGAAGATTGGGATTTGTTTTTTTATTTACTGTAGGAGGATTAACTGGAGTTATTTTAGCAAATTCATCTATTGATATTACATTACATGACACATATTATGTAGTTGCTCATTTTCATTATGTTCTTTCAATAGGAGCTGTATTTGCAATTATAGGAGGATTTATTCATTGATATCCATTATTTACTGGATTATGTTTGAATCCTTATTTACTAAAAATTCAATTTTTTATTATATTTTTAGGTGTAAATTTAACCTTTTTCCCCCAACATTTTTTAGGTTTAGCTGGAATACCTCGACGATATTCAGATTATCCAGATTCATATATTTCTTGAAATGTAATTTCATCTTTAGGATCTTATATTTCTTTATTATCAGTAATATTAATTTTAATTATTATTTGAGAATCAATAATTTTTAATCGAATAACATTATTTTCTTTAAATATATCATCTTCAATTGAATGATATCAAAATTTACCACCCGCAGAACATTCATATAATGAACTTCCTATTTTAAAAAATTTCTAATATGGCAGATTATATGTAATGGATTTAAACCCCATTTATAAAGGTTTATCCTTTTTTTAGAAATGGCTACATGATCAAATTTAAATTTACAAAATGGAGCTTCTCCTCTTATAGAACAAATTATTTTTTTTCATGATCATACTTTAATTATTTTAATCATAATTACTATTTTAGTTGGTTATTTGATAATAAATTTATTTTTTAATAAATATGTTAATCGATTCTTATTAGAAGGGCAAACAATTGAATTAATTTGAACAATTTTACCAGCTATTACTTTAATTTTTATTGCCTTACCTTCTTTACGTTTATTATATTTATTAGATGATTTAAATAATCCTTTAATTACCTTAAAATCTATTGGACATCAATGATATTGAAGATATGAATATTCAGATTTTAATAATATTGAATTTGACTCATATATAATCCCAATAAATGAAATATCTATAAATAATTTTCGCTTATTAGATGTAGATAATCGAATTATTTTACCTTTAAATAATCAAATTCGAATTATAGTTACTGCTACCGATGTAATTCATTCTTGAACTGTTCCATCTTTAGGAATTAAAGTAGATGCAAATCCTGGCCGTTTAAATCAAACTAATTTTTTTATCAACCGACCTGGAATTTTTTATGGACAATGCTCTGAAATTTGTGGAGCAAATCATAGATTTATACCTATTGTAATTGAAAGTATTTCAATTAAAAATTTTATTAACTGAATTAATAATTACTCATCTTCATTAGATGACTGAAAGCAAGTATTGGTCTCTTAAACCACTTTATAGTAATTTAGCACTTACTTCTAATGATCATTTATATTTTTAATAAAGAATTAGTTAAATTATAACATAAATATGTCAAATTTAAATTATTATATACTTAAATAATATTCTTTTATCCCACAAATAATACCAATTAATTGAATCATATCTTTTTTATTTTTTATTATTATCTTTTTAATTTTTAACATAATAAATTATTATATTTTAAATTTCAATAATAAAATAATAAACAATAAAATTAATAATAAAATATTAATATCTAATTTTAATTGAAAATGATAAGTAATTTATTTTCAATTTTTGATCCATCTACAAATTTATTTAATTTATCAATTAATTGATTAAGAACTTTTTTAGGAATTTTTTTTTTACCTTATTCATTTTGATTAATCCCCAATCGTCATTTTTTTATATGAAATTTTATCCTAAATAAACTTCATACTGAATTTAAAACCTTATTAAAAAATAATTATTTTAATGGATCAACTCTAATTTTTATTTCTTTATTTTCATTTGTAATATTTAATAATTTTTTAGGGTTATTTCCTTATATTTTTACTAGAACAAGCCATTTAACTATCTCTTTATCACTTTCCCTACCATTATGATTAAGATTCATAATATATGGATGAATTAATAATTATCAACATATATTTATTCATATAATTCCTCAAGGAACACCATCTATTTTAATACCTTTTATAGTTTTAATTGAAACAATTAGTAATATTATTCGTCCTGGAACTTTAGCAGTACGTTTAACCGCTAACATAATTGCAGGTCATCTACTTATAACTTTATTAAGAAGAACAGGATCTAATTTACCTTCATATTTAATTATTTTTTTAGTAATTATCCAAATTTTATTATTAATTTTAGAATCTGCAGTAGCTGTTATTCAATCATATGTAATTGCAATTCTAAGAACACTTTATTCTAGAGAAGTAAATTAATTTTAAATAAATGAAAATAAATTTTAATCACCCATATCATTTAGTAGATTATAGACCCTGACCATTAACAGGAGCAATTGGAGTATTTACATTAATAGCAGGTTTAATTAAATGATTTCATAATTTCAATATAAACTTATTAATTCTTGGATATGTTATTACCCTTATAACTATATACCAATGATGACGAGATATTTGTCGAGAAGGAACATACCAAGGTAAACATACAATTTCAGTCACTAAAGGTTTACGTTGAGGTATAATCTTATTTATTGTATCAGAAATTTTCTTTTTTATTTCTTTTTTTTGAGCTTTTTTTCATAGAAGATTATCACCTAATATTGAAATTGGATCTATATGACCTCCTATAAGAATTATCCCCTTTAATCCTTTTCAAATTCCCTTACTTAATACTATTATTTTAATCAGATCCGGAGTAACTGTAACTTGAACTCATCATGCTTTAATAGAAAATAATTATTCCCAAACTATACAAAGTTTATTCATTACAATTATATTGGGAATATATTTTACAATCCTTCAAGCTTATGAATATATTGAAGCACCTTTTAATATTGCTGATAGAATTTATGGGTCAACTTTTTTTATAGCTACAGGATTTCATGGAATTCATGTTATTATTGGAACAATATTTTTATTAATCTGTTTAATTCGACATATAACTAATCACTTCTCAAAAAATCATCATTTTGGATTTGAAGCAGCAGCTTGATATTGACATTTTGTAGATGTAGTTTGATTATTCCTTTATATTTCTATTTATTGATGGGGAAATTAATTATTTATATAATATATTTAGTATATTTGACTTCCAATCAAAAAGTTTAATTTTAATTTAATATAAATAATCATCTTAATAATAAATATTACCTTATTAATTCTTATTATTTCAAATATTATAATATTTCTATCAATTATTTTATCAAAAAAATCTATTCTAGACCGAGAAAAATGTTCACCCTTTGAATGTGGATTTGACCCAAAAGTAAATGCTCGAATTCCTTTTTCTTTACATTTTTTTTTAATTACAGTTATTTTTTTAATCTTTGATGTAGAAATTGCATTAATTTTTCCTATTATTTTATTATTTAAAATAGTTAATTTTTTAATTTGAACTAAAATTAGAATTTTTTTTTTTATTATTTTATTAATTGGACTTTACCATGAATGAAATCAAAATATATTAAATTGAACTTATTAATTTATAATAGGATTATAGTTTAATTAAAACTTTTGATTTGCATTCAAATAATATTGGCTTATTCAATTTATCTTAAATAAAAAATAAGAAGCAAATTGCATTTAATTTCGACTTAAAAGATAGAGATATTATTATTCTCCTTATTTAAATAAATAAACATTATTGCCTAAATTAAACTATTAATTGAAACCAAAAAGAGGTATATCACTGTTAATGATAAAATTGAATTTTATATTCCAATTAAATTATAATTAAATAATTTAATTATTTATATTTAATTATTAAATAATTAATAAATAAATAGAAATATAAAAATTTTAAGATAAAGCTGCTAACTTTAACTTTAGTGGTTAAATTCCATTAATATTTCTATTTTTAATTAATTTATATAGTTTAATTAAAACTTTACATTTTCATTGTAAAAATAAAAAAATATTTTTTATAAATATTTAAAGATTTAAATCAATCTCCCTAATATCTTCAATATTATACTCTAAATTATAAGCTATTTAAATATAAAATTAATAAAATAAATAAAATAATTATTAATCATAAAATAAATCTAAATAAATAAATTTTAAAATAATTTAATTGAAATATATTATAATAAATAGAATAATTTTTTAAAACATTAATTATTCCTTGACCTCTATAAATTTCACTTCAACCTAAATCAATATTTTTTAATAAGTTCTGACCAAAACTTAAGAAAGAATAAATTAAACCATAAGTTGATAAGTTTGGTATAAATCATATTAATCTTAAAAATATTCTTAAATCATAAGTTAATAAAAATTTATTTAAAGTATGAATTTTCATATTTCTAATTAAATAACCTATAACCCCCCCTAATAATCTCACATAAATCACTAATATTTTTAAATTTCAAGGTAAATAAATTATATAAGGATAAGAAAAAATTAATCAACTTAATAATCTTCCTCTTACAATTCTTATAAATAATAATGTAAATATACTTTTTAATATAACATAATCCTCATCATATAAGTTATAAATACTTAATAAATTATAATCATTAATTAATATATATATAATTAATCGAATAGTATAAAATATAGTTAAACCTGTAGAAATATAATAAAAAAAAAAAATTAATATATTTAAATTTCTAAATCTTACTATTTCTAAAATTAAATCCTTAGAATAAAACCCAGATAAAAAAGGAATCCCACACAAAGACAAATTAGAAATATTTAAACATAAAGAAGTTAAAGGAATATAAAATCTAACTCCACCTATATAACGAATATCTTGAATATCATTTATTATATGAATAATTACCCCAGCACATATAAATAATAAAGCTTTAAATATTGCATGAGTAAGTAAATGAAAAAAAGCTAAATCAGGAAACCCCATTCTTAAAATTCTTATTATTAAACCTAATTGAGATAAAGTAGATAAAGCAATAATTTTTTTTAAATCAAATTCATAATTAGCTCTAATTCCAGCTATAAATATAGTTATTATAGATATTAATAATAAAATCTTAAAAAAAAATATATCAACTAATAATATATTAAATCGAATTAATAAATAAACCCCTGCGGTTACTAAAGTAGAAGAATGAACCAATGCAGAAACAGGGGTAGGAGCTGCCATAGCAGCAGGTAATCAAGATCTAAATGGAATTTGGGCTCTTTTAGTTATAGCCGCCATAATAATTATCCCACCAATTAAACCTATAATATAATCATTCTTCATAAAATTTAAATAAAAAATATAATTTCAACTACCATAATTTATTATTCAAGAAATTACTATTAAAATTAACACATCCCCAATCCGATTTGATAGGGCTGTTAATATACCAGCATTATATGATTTTAAGTTTTGATAATAAATTACTAAACAATAAGAAACTAATCCTAATCCATCTCAACCTAATAAAATTCTAATTATATTTGGGCTAATAATTAATAATAATATAGAAATTACAAACAATATAACTAATAAAATAAATCGTAATAAATTTAATTCAGATCTCATATATCTCTTTCTATAATAAATAACAACAGAAGAAATTAATAAAACAAATATTATAAATAATAATGATATTCAATCTAATAAAATAGATATAACAATATTAATAGAATTAAATGAAATAATTTCTCACTCTAAAAATAAAATTAAATTATTTATAATAAAATAAATTATAAATAAAAAATTTATTATTCTAAAAAAAAATAAAATGAAAAAAAAATATAAGCAAATTGAATTATTTTTATTATAAATAATTTAAAATGAAAATTTCATATTTTTGATACCACAAATCAATATTTTTATTAAATTATTTAAATTATTAAAATCAAATTATTCTATAATCTACCTTAATAATTATAATATTTAAAGGTAATCAATGTAATATTAACATTAAATATTCACGTGATACACCAGAATAAAATCTATATAATCCTATATAATAATTACCATGTTGAACATAAGAATATAAATATAATCTATAACCTGCACTAAAAAAAGAAATTATTATTAATATAATTATTCTTAACCAAGATCATCTTAATAATCTATTAATTAAACTAATTTCCCCTAACAAATTTAATGATGGCGGGGCTGCTATATTAGATGAAATTAATAAAAATCATCATAAACTCATTGAAGGTATAAAATTTATTATTCCCTTATTAATAAATAATCTTCGTCTATGAAATCGTTCATAATTAATATTAGCTAAACAAAATATTCCAGATGAACATAACCCATGACCAATTATTAATAAATAAGCCCCTATAAACCCTCAATAATTCATAACTATAATACCCCCAATTACAAGTCTTATATGAGCAACAGAAGAATAAGCAATTAAAGATTTAATATCAATTTGACAAAAACATTTTAATCTAATATAAAACCCACCAATTAAACTAATAATAATTCAATAATAATTAAACTTCAAATTAATTTCTTGTAGAAAAATTATAACCCGTAATAATCCATACCCTCCTAATTTTAATATAATACCAGCTAAAATTATAGAACCAGAAACAGGTGCTTCAACATGAGCTTTAGGTAATCATAAATGAACAAAATACATAGGCATCTTAACTAAAAAAGCAAATACTATAGAAATATATAATAAAAAAACATTCATATTTATAAATTTTAAAAAATATATTATAATACAATTATACTCTAAAAAAATATAAAAAATTCCTATTAATAGAGGTAAAGATGCAAATAAAGTATAAAATAATAAATATATTCCAGCCTCTAAACGTTCTGGTTGATATCCTCAACCAATAATTAATAATAAAGTTGGAATTAAACTACCCTCAAAAAATAAATAAAATAAAAACAAATTTATAACTCTAAAAGTCAAATATAACATAATTAATAAAAAAATAATATTAAATAAAAAAAAATGAATATAAAAATTAATTTTTAATAAATTTTCTCTAGCTATAATTATTAAAACACAAATCCAAATTCTTAATAAAATTAACCCAAAAGAAATCAAATCACATGAATATATGTAACTTAAATTTCTGAAATTATAAACTCTAATCATTATATTCATAAATATAATTATTATTAAAAATAATATTATTTGAACCATTCAAAATATATTTTTTATAAAACATAAAGGAATTATAAAAATTATTATTATTAAAAATTTTATCATTTAAATTTTAATTAAATATTTTATTTTTATTATAAGTTTATTTTACAATAAACTAAATCTCTGAAAATAATCATTACCATGAGTTCGAATTATAGAAACTAAAATAGACAACCCTAAAGACCCCTCACAAACAGAAAAAACTAAAAAAACCATTAATATATATATATTATATAAGTAAAAACTTAAAAAAACTAACATAAAAAAAAAAATTCTTAGTACAATAAACTCTAATCTTAATAAAATAATTAATAAATGTTTATTTTTAGAAACAAAAATTAAATTACCTAAAAAAAATATAATAAAAAAAACTATTCATATATTATAAATAATTATTATCATTAGTTTTTATAGTTTAAATTAAAACATTGGTCTTGTAAATCAAAATTATGATAAAATTCTTTAAAAACTTCAAAGAAAAAGAATTTCTTTATCTATAATCTCCAAAATTATTATTTTTTTAAACTATTCTTTGATTTTGAAATAACAAAAATATTTTTATCATCAATAATAATTATTATATCATTATTTATATATTTATTAAACCACCCTTTATCTATAGGATTAATAATTCTAATACAAACCTTATTAACTTGTTTATTATCAGGAATAATAATTAATACTTATTGATTTTCATATATTTTATTTTTAACTTTTCTCGGAGGATTATTAGTTCTATTTATTTATGTATCTAGAGTAGCATCAAATGAATTATTTTTAATATCTTTAAATATAAAAATAATAATTATAATATCAATTATTATAATTATAATTATTCAAATATTAAATATAAATAATTTATATTGAATAAATTTTAATAATAACTTAGAAATAAACAATTTTACAAATTTATTTTTATTTTTTAATAATGAAAACAAAATAGATTTAAATAAATTATATAATAATCAAATATCAATAATAATATTAATATTAATTATTTATTTATTTATTACCTTAATTGCTGTAGTTAAAATTACTAATATTTTTTATGGTCCTTTACGCTCAATAACTTAATATAAATAAACAAATAATAATAATAATAATAATAATAATAATAATAATAATAATATATATATATATATATATATATATATATAATTAATGATAAATAATACATTTAAAACAATTCGAAAAACTCACCCTATTATTAAAATCATTAATGGATCTCTAATTGATCTACCCTCACCATCAAATATTTCTTCTTGATGAAATTTTGGATCACTACTAGGAATTTGTTTAATTATTCAAATTATAACCGGATTATTTTTAACAATATATTATACAGCAAATATTGAAATAGCTTTTTATAGAGTAAACTATATTTGCCGAAATGTAAATTATGGATGATTAATTCGAACTTTGCACGCTAATGGAGCTTCATTTTTTTTTATTTGTATTTATATTCATATTGGACGAGGAATTTATTATGAATCTTTCAATTTAAATTATGCATGATATATTGGAATTATTTTATTATTTCTCCTCATAGGAACAGCATTTATGGGATATGTTTTACCTTGGGGACAAATATCTTTTTGAGGAGCTACAGTAATTACAAACTTATTATCTGCAATTCCTTATTTAGGAAATATAATAGTAAATTGAATTTGAGGGGGATTTGCAGTAGATAATGCAACTTTAACTCGATTCTACACATTTCATTTTTTATTGCCTTTTATTTTATTAATAATAACTATAATTCATTTATTATTTATCCATCAAACAGGATCTAATAATCCTTTAGGATTAAATAGAAATTTAGATAAAATTCCCTTTCATCCATTTTTTTCCTATAAAGATTTAATTGGATTTATTTTATTAATTATAATATTAATTATATTAACTTTAATTAATCCTTATTTATTAGGAGACCCAGATAATTTTATTCCTGCAAATCCTTTAGTAACACCAGTTCACATTCAACCTGAATGATATTTCTTATTTGCTTATGCAATTCTACGATCAATTCCTAATAAACTAGGAGGAGTTATTGCTTTAGTTATATCAATTATAATTTTAATTATTTTACCTATAACCTTTAAAAAAAAAATACAAGGACTTCAATTTTACCCCCTTAATCAAATAATATTTTGAACTTTTATTGTTATAGTAATTTTATTAACATGAATTGGAGCTCGACCAGTTGAAGAACCTTATATTATTAGAGGACAAACATTAACTCTATTATACTTTTCTTATTTCATTTTAAACCCTTTAATTAATATATATTGAGATAAAATAATTTTTAATAAAAATAATTAATTTAATTAATGAGCTTGTAAAGCATTTGTTTTGAAAACTTAAGAAAGAATAAATATTATTCTATTAATTTATACTAAAAATAATTAATTATAATAAAAAAATTTTAATTCCTAAAAATAAAATTAAATAATTTAAAGAAATAGGTAAATATCTTTTTCAAGCTATATATATTAATTTATCATAACGATATCGGGGTAAAGTACCCCGAACTCAAATAAATAAAAAAGAAATTAATACTAATTTTAAATAAAATATCAAACTTATATTATAACCCCCTAAATAAATAACAACATATAAAAAACTTATAAATAAAATTATAGAATATTCAGACAAAAAAATTAATGCAAATCCTCCTCTTCTATATTCAATATTAAATCCTGAAACTAACTCTCTTTCTCCTTCAGCAAAATCGAAAGGAGTTCGATTAGTTTCAGCTAACATTGAAGAAACTCAACATATAGATAAAGGAATTATAATAAAAAAAAATCAAACCATTTTTTGATATAAAAAAAATATTATCAAATTAAAATCCATAATTAAAATTAAACTAGATATTAAAATTAAAGCTAATCTAACTTCATAAGAAATAGTTTGAGCTACAGATCGTAACCCACCTAATAAAGCATAATTTGAATTAGAAGATCAACCAGCAATTATTACAGTATAAACACCCATACTAGTACAACAAAGAAAAAATAACATACCTAAATTAAATGTAATTAAATTAAATATATAAGGAATTAATATTCAAATTAACAAAGATAAAATAAAACTAATAACAGGAGAAAAATAATAAGATAAATAATTTGAAAAATTAGGATATATTTGCTCCTTAGTAAATAACTTAATAGCATCAGAAAAAGGTTGAATAATTCCTATAAAACCAACCTTATTAGGACCTTTACGAATTTGAATATATCCTAAAACTTTACGCTCAAATAAAGTCAAGAAAGCTACTCCAATTAAAACCCCAACAATTAAAATAAATAAACCTAAAAAAATTAAAATAATATCTATGTCAAACATATACTACATATATAATTTATTATATATTTATGATTTCTAAAACCACTACATGTTTTCTGCCAAAATAGTAATTAATATATATATATATATATAACTAATAATTTATTTAATTTTAATTTTAAAAATAAATTATATTAATAAAATTCAATCAAATTAATTTAATTAAAATATTTGATCCTTTCGTACTAAAATATTTCATTTAATAAAAGATAGAAACCAACCTGGCTTACACCGGTTTGAACTCAGATCATGTAAGATTTTAATGATCGAACAGATCAAAAACTTTAAACTTTTGCATTTAAATTTTATCTTAATCCAACATCGAGGTCGCAAACTTTTTTTCTTATTTGAGCTAAAAAAAAAAATTACGCTGTTATCCCTAAGGTAATTTAATCTTATAATCAATAATATTGGATCATTAAACCACTTATCTATGTTAAACTATAAAAAAAGTTTATTTAATTTTTTCATCACCCCAATAAAATAATTTATAAATTATTACTTTATTAATTTATAAATAAATAAAAATTCATTAATTATAAAACTCTATAGGGTCTTCTCGTCTTTTTATAATATTTTAACTTTTTAATTAAAAAATTAAATTCAATAAATATTTAAGAGACAGTATATATCTCATCCAATCTTTCATACAAGTCACCAATTAAGAGACTAATGATTATGCTACCTTTGTACAGTCAAAATACTGCAGCCCTTCAAATAATTCAGTGGGCAGATTAGACTTTAAATTATTTTCAAAAAGACATGTTTTTGATAAACAAGTGAATATAAAAATTTGCCGAATTCCTTTTAAATAATTAACAAATATTTTTTATTATATTATTTAATATTTATTATACTAATTTTATCATTATAATAAAACTTATTTAATTAAAAAATTATTTTTTATAAAAAATTAAATTAAATTAAATTTTTATTTAAATGAAATTATTTATAATTAAATTATAATTTATTAACAATGTAAATTATACAATTTTCTATTTTATTTTATTTTATTAATTATAAATATTTAATCTAAAGCTTATCCCTTAAATTATTAAATTTAATTAAAAATTATTTTTATTAATAAAAATTCAAATTTATTAACTAAATTAAAAATTAAATTTTTTTCTAAAAAAACTAGATATATTTAAAAACGATTAACATTTCATTTCAAATTAATTATTAAAAATATTTATTCTACAATAACTCTTATAATTAATTATCTCTTTTAAATTCGAGAAATTTAAATATAAATAAAAATTTATTAATAAACTCTGATACACAAGATACAATAAATAAAATTTACTTTCTAATAATTTTTATTTTAAAATTATTTCAAAATTCTTTTACAATACTAATTTACTATAAATATTTTAATTTATTTTATAAAAATACTATAACCCCCATTATATTATTTTTTTAATTAAAATTTTTTTTATTAATTATAAGTTTTTAATTTTCACATTCAAATTAATTATTTATATATTAATATCTTTTCAATGTAAATGAAATACTTTAATTTCAAGCTCTAATTTGATCTTTCTAGAAACACTTTCCAGTACCTCTACTTTGTTACGACTTATTCCAACTTTTAAATGAAAGCGACGGGCAATATGTACATATTTTAATTTTTAATCATTTTAATAAATTAAATAAAATTACATTTAAATCCAATTTTAATTAATTTTTACAAATTCATATCCATATAAATAAATTTATTGTAATCCATTATATTCTTAATTATAAACTACATCTTGATCTGATTTAATTTTTTAATTTAAATTTTTAAATATTATTTTTATTAATAAATATTTCTTTAACAACGATATATAAACTATTAAATTAAGTAAATTTATTCGTGGATTATCAATTAATAAACAGATTCCTCTAAATGAACTAAAATACCGCCAAATTATTTAAGTTTCAATAAATACTCATTTACTATTTTAGTATTATAAATTTAATTTTTTATAATAGGGTATCTAATCCTAGTTTTTTATAAAATTTATTAATATCATAAATTTAAATTATAAATTTTTATTGAATTAAAATTTCACTTAATAAAACAATCATTAATTTTAATAAATATTAATTATTAATTAATTACTAAAAAAATTTAATTTAATTTTTGTATAACCGCAACTGCTGGCACAAAATTAGTTAATAATTTTAATATTACTAAATCTTAATTTCTTAAATTTTTAATATTAATTACTATAAAATTAATTAATTATTATTAAAATAATTAAAAATTAATACTAAAATTTATATGTAAAATAAATTTATAATAAATTTCTTAAACTATAAAAATTTATTTATTATATTTATTTTTTCCATAGTTTTTTTTTTTTTTTTTATATATTAAATAATTAATATAAATTATTAAATTTTTAATATTTTCTTTTCTTATTTTTTTCTAATATTAAATATAAAACCTAAATGGCTATATAAAATTTTATAAATTAAATAAATATAATAAATTTATGTTATTAATATTAATTTGTTTAATTAAATATTAAATTATAAATATATATATATATATAAATATTTAATATATATATATATATATATATATATATATATTAATTTAATTAATTTTTTAACCATTTTTAATAATATTTATATAAATAATAAAAAATAAAAA